ATATTTTTTTTATACATGTCAAAGTGATGGAATCAAAAAAAGAAAGAAAAGAATAAATTACTAAAAACTAAAAAAATTAATACATAAAATACATATACTAAGAGATAGGACGATATTCTACCACCCCCTACATATTTAATACCCTCTCCTACGAAAAAGCTCGAAATGCCCACCCCATTGGTAATTCCATCAATTATTCGTCTATCAAAAAAATTATTTAGTTCAGCCAATACTCTTATACCTTTAATTAGGAATATTGCATAAAAAGAGTCTATATAACCACGATAATATGACCAATTATATATCACATTTATTATTTTATCCCTCACAATTTTCATTTTATTAGGAATACTTTTAACAAATGAATTTATTAAATTCAAATTTTGTAAAGATGAATAGACTGGTTTATAGAAAAAAAACGCTATAAGGATTCCAAAATAAGCTATACTGACTGAAAAGGAAGCATTTGAAAGAAATTCAAACCAATCCACAGAATTATTTTGGTTTGGGTGTAAAAGATTTATAGAAGGAGTTAATAATTTGGATAATATATCCATACCTTCTTGATTGCCAAAAGGAATTCCTATAACTCCAATGAACAAAGTAAATAGAACTAATACAAGTATAGGAAATACCATGGTATTGTCTGACTCATGAGGATACGAAAAAGTGTTTGTAGTACAAAAATGAGAAATAGTAATAAAAGGCTGCGTCATAGTTTTTACAGTCTTATCAACTCGATATGCTTTTTTCCGAAAAAAAGCAATATTTTCATTATTATTTATTTTTAATAAAGTTAATAAATTAAAATTGTTTTTAATTCTTCCCCCCTTTCCCCATAAAGATATTGAATAGAATGAGTTATTTTTTTTGCCACTGTAAGTTTGAAAATGAACGTTTAAATGACCCTCAAAAGTAAGTAAATAGATTCGAAACATATAAAATGCAGTCAATCCTGCTGTGGAACAAGCTATTATTGCAATAATAGGTGAATACAACCAACTATCGTTAAGAATTTCATCTTTGGACCAAAAACAGGCAAGGGGGGGAATACCAGAAAGAGAAAGTGTCCCTAATAAAAAAGCAGTTTTTGTAATTGGTATATGTTTTCTTAACCCGCCCATAAGAATAATATTCTGACTTTTATCCGGAGAATATCCAACAATAGTTTCCATTGAATGAATAATGGATCCGGATCCTAAAAATAACAATGCTTTTGAATAAGCATGAGTAATCAAATGAAATAAGGCGGCTCGATAAGACCCCATACCGAGAGCTAACATCATATAACCCAATTGAGACATTGTAGAATAAGCTAAAGTTCTCTTAATATCTTTTTGAGCAAGAGCTAAGGTGGCCCCAAAAAGTAATGTTATTATGCCTATCAAAGATATTATCTTCATTATGTAAGGTACAATTATGAAAAGAGGAATAAGCCGGGCTACGAGAAAAATCCCCGCTGCTACCATAGTAGCCGCATGTATAAGAGCTGAAATAGGAGTAGGTCCTTCCATAGCATTGGGTAACCATACATGAAGGGGAAATTGGGCAGATTTAGCAACTGCACCGGCAAATAAAAAAAAGGAACACAAAGTAGCAAATAAAAAATTAACTTCATTATTAGAAACCAGGTTATTAAATATTTCAAACAAATCTCGAAATTCTAAACTACCTGTTATCCAATAAAAACCTAATATTCCTAATAATAAACCAAAATCCCCTACACGATTGGTTACAAACGCCTCTTGACAAGCATTCGCCGCAACAGGTCGTGTGAACCAAAAACCTATTAATAGATAAGAACACATTCCAACCAATTCCCAAAAAAAATAAATTTGTATCAAATTAGAACTAGTAACTAATCCCAACATTGAAGTATTAAAAAAGCTCAAATAAGCAAAAAATCTTAAATATCCTTGATCGTGTGACATATAATTGTCACTATAAATAAGAACCATAATTCCAACAGTAGTGACCAATATTAACATAATAGAAGTAAGTGGATCAATCAAGTAACCAAATTCTAAAGAAAAATCATTATTGAGGGTCCAAGACCATACATATAGATAGGTAGAATGGTTATTGAGTTGCTGAATAAATAGATAGGCTGAAAAAAACATAACTATACTTAACAATAAAACACTAGGAAAAACCCATATACGGCGAAGATTTTTTGTTGCTGTCGGAAAAAGTAAAAGTCCTATTCCTATTAACATAGGAACTGGAAGTGGAAGGAAAGGTATGATCCATGAATATTGATATGTATATTCCATAAAAAAAAGATTTTTTTTTTAATTTTAATTAATTATTTCTGATTTACCAGCGTCTAGTTCTTTTGAAAAGGTTCAGTTAATAAAAAATTAAGATGTACAAAATAAAAATAGAATTTTCCAGCCCTAATTTATTTTGAATCTTTCTCAAATACTTCAAATCAAAGGGTTAGAATTGCTCAAATGAAAAGTTACTGGTGAAAACTAAATAGGTACTTTGATAATTTTTTAAAATAGACAATAATTAAATAAAATTGTATGAAGATACAAAATATGAAAATGTCAATAATAATTATTTTTACACATATTACAATAATTTATTTCTATCTATAGATCAAGAATAAATAATTACACTAAAAAGTGCATTTGATTGGTATTAGGAATCATAAAGAACCATAATTTTAGTCATATACTTTCAAAAGGTATTCAAAAGTTTTTTTTTCGGCGGAATCAGTAACCAATTCGTCTTTGAACTTATTGGTTGTCTTCTATATACAATAAAAGATATTCTTATTTGTAGGAAATCCTAGAATATCCAAACTATGCTATAATATTTATATCCAACACATTACTTTACTATAAAATTCAAAAAAACTTTGATAAAATCATCTATCTTATATCTTGTAACTGATTAATGATTAGTTTCATTCCAATTTTGGAATGAATTTAAATAGGGTGTGCGACTTTTTTTTTCTCGAGCTTGATCAATTTAGAATCAATCTCAATAACTCAATAATTCATAGAAAAATGATTAAAGTTTTAAAAAATTTTAATTAATTATTAATTAAGGATTAGGGGTTGGGTTATAAAGCATTTCGATGTATTTTATTCCATGTAATAATTATAGGATAGGGGAAGAATATAGAATAGACAAAGCAAATAACCCTTTTTGTATATATTTTACAAAAACTTCAACCAATTCGATTTCTATGACACAATAGAATCTATAGGTATAGATTAGAATAAAGATATAAGAGTATCAATTAAGTGCGAATTCTTATTTCTTCCAGACATTGTATAAAATTGATTCTATGGAATAGAATCAAAATACTTTTGAATATTGGAAATGAAATATTATTTTATTTCAATAATAAAATCTTTTTTTTTTTTATTTCTAATGTTATTAGAAATTTTTTCCATATTGGGAGTCAAGGAAGACAATATAGAAAATAAATAGACAGGTAATTCATAGTAAAGAACAGTAGGTTTTGAACAATAGATGTCTTTGACATCCAACTATAACAATGAATAAGCTATTATAATTTTTGAATGGCAGTTCCAAAAAAACGTACCTCTATATCAAAAAAACGGATTCGTAAAAATATTTGGAAAGGAAAAGCATATTGGGCAGCATTGAAAGCCTTTTCATTAGCGAAATCTCTTTCTACGAGGAGTTCAAAAAGTTCTTTTTTGTACGACAAATAAATGATCAAAGATTAGAAAAATCATAATGGATCTGGCTCGCGACAAGTCGTCTAGTTAAATTTGTTTAGAATTGGAAGGTGTTTATCATTTTGATAAACAAAAATTCATGTATTTTATTAGAACATATATATGTTATTCCATTAGGATATTATACTATCGAATATAACTTTCTAAATATATGTGTATTAAATATCTTTCATCTTTCTATTTATCATTTTCTTTTTAGAATAATATAAAGAATATTAAAAATAAATAAACATTAAGTATAAGGTTTGACCTTCCTACCTTTATTTTTAGTATGTTTTATCATTTTTAGGGTGGGGATTCTTATTTTCCCCATCAATTTTTTTTTTTAACTGTGGTAATGCTACAATTATGATATAGATACAAAAATTTTTACTATATAATAGGCTTGAATATGCTTGGCCGAATGCCTAACAATATAAACCAGATTTTCTAAATCTTAACACAAAACCTTTGCATAACTAAAATTCCGACGATTTTTAATTAAAATAAAATTATCCTCATATTTTATTTATACATATTTACATAAATCTAATATCTTGGGTCTATCATTAAAAGAAAATGTGATATATAAATCCTATTTATACATGGCAAAATATATTAAACAAAATCAGATAAATGAGAAATGGATTATAAAAAAAATAAGAAAGAACTCTTTTTTGAGTTTTATCTATGAATTGGAGTCAGAACTATCCAGTTACAAGAACTCCATTTTCATTTTAGTGGGGCATAAGTTAATAAATTATGAAAAAGCCCACTTTTAAGTTAACAAAAACCAGCATGTAATTAGAACAATTAAAAGAAAGATTTTTATGAAAAAAATTCTGGTCAAATTAATGAAATTAAAAGAGGTTTTTATTCATTAATTTGACCCCTTCCTAAAACAATAGATATTTCCTAAAAAAATATATTTAATTGCATTTTTGAATCTCGACGATTAAATAAAAATAGGTTATTATGATTTCTAGTAAGCCGCCATGGTGAAATTGGTAGACACGCTGCTCTTAGGAAGCAGTGCTAGAGCATCTCGGTTCGAGTCCGAGTGGCGGCATGGCGTATACTAAAAGAGTAAGTCCTATAATGAACTCAATTCCCGATTTCCGTTCCTATAATTGAGTAATAATTAAGGGACCCTACGTTTTAAATTTCAAAATTCCTATGATATTTTCAATCTTAGAGCATATATTAACTCATATATCTTTTTCGATCGTTTCAATTGTAATTACAATACATTTGATAAACTTATTAGGTGATGAAATCGTAGAACTATATGATTCATCGAAAAAGGGCATGATGATTACTTTTTTCTGTATAACAGGATTATTATTAACGCGTTGGATTTATTTTGGACATGTGCCATTAAGTAATTTATATGAATCATTAATGTTTCTTTCATGGAGTTTATCCATTATTCATCTGTTTCCGTATTTTAAAAAACAAAAAAACCGTTTTAATTTAAACGCAATAACCGCGCCAAGTGTTATTTTTACCCAAGGTTTTGCCACTTCAGGTCTTTTAACCGAAATGTCTCAATCAATAATATTGGTACCAGCTCTTCAATCTCATTGGTTAATGATGCACGTAAGTATGATGATATTGGCATATGCAGCTCTTTTATGCGGCTCATTATTATCACTAGCTCTTCTGGTCATTACATTTCGAAAATTCATAAGGGTTTTTACTAAAAGCAACAATTTCTTAAATGATCCATTTTCCTTTGACAGGATGCAATATGTGGGAAAAAGAAAGAATATTTTACAAAATACCCTTTTTCCTTCTTCTAGAAATTATTATAGGTTTCAGTTGATTCAACAATTGGATCTTTGGAGTTATCGTATTATTAGCCTAGGATTCATCCTTTTAACCATAGGTATTCTTTCGGGAGCTGTATGGGCTAATGAAACATGGGGATCATATTGGAATTGGGATCCCAAGGAAACTTGGGCATTTATTACTTGGACCATATTTGCAATTTATTTACATACTCGAACAAATAAAAATTTTGAAAGTGTCAATTCCGCAATTGTGTCTTCGATCGGTTTTCTTATAATTTGGATATGTTATTTTGGAGTTAATCTATTAGGAATAGGGTTGCATAGTTATGGTTCATTTACATGAACTTTGAATTGAAGAAGGGGCTTGATAAATACAAACATACAATAGGAGAACATAAATATATACCAATAAACGTAGGCCATAAAACTTCATTAAGCCATCGAGAAACATTACTTGATTCAAGTAATGTTTCTCGATGGCTTACACATTTGGTTAAAGTAGAATTCCAATTCATTTTTGTTCTTTATTTTGCTTAAACGTAAGAGAAGAAAGGCTTATTTTTCATTGTACAATCAACGATTTTGAATTTGAAAATCATAGAATTTTCGTTTGATGCTTTGGTTTACTCATGAAAACTATCGACAAAAATAATTAGATAGAACAGCTTCTACTTTGTCAATGGATAATGAGAAAACAAAATCTGGATAAATACCAATAGCTATTACAGGTAGAAGTATAGAAATCGAAACGAATAACTCTCGGGGCCCAGAATCAAAAAAATTAGAATTTGTGGCACTAAAAATTTTGTATCCATAGAACATCTGGCGTAACATAGATAGTGAATAAATAGGAGTTAATATTATTCCTATTGACATTACAAAAATAATTAGTATTTTTGTCATTAAAAGGTATTTGGGGCTAGTAAGTATTCCAAAAAATACTATTAATTCTGCAACAAAACCACTCATGCCTGGTAATGCAAGAGAAGCCATTGAAAATATACTGAAAGTCGTGAATATTTTTGGAATTCCGATAGCCATTCCACCCATTTCGTCGAGATAAACAAGACGTATTCTATCATAACTCGTTCCTGCCAAGAAAAAAAGCGCAGCTCCAATAAATCCATGAGAAATTATTTGTAAAATAGCTCCGTTGAGTCCTGTATCACTTATAGAACCTATTCCTATAATTATGAAACCCATATGAGATACGGAGGAATAAGCTATTCTTTTTTTTAAATTACGCTGTCCCGGAGATGTTGAAGCTGCATAGATTATTTGAATTGCGCCTACTATGATCAACCAGGGAGAAAATATAGAATGGGCGTGAGGCAACAATTCCATATTGATCCGAATCAATCCATACGCTCCCATTTTTAATAAGATTCCAGCTAGAAGCATACAAGTACTGTAGTGTGCCTCTCCATGCGTGTCTGGTAACCATGTATGTAAGGGTATAATCGGCAATTTTACAGCAAAAGCAATAAAAAATCCAATATAGAAAAGTATTTCCAGTACTAAGGGATATGATTGATTAGCTGATGTTTCAAAATTTAATGTCGGTTCATTAGAACCATATAAACCAATACCCAGAACTCCTATTAATAAAAAAATAGAACCTCCTGCAGTGTACAAAATAAATTTTGTGGCTGAATACAAACGTTTCTTTCCACCCCACATGGATAGAAGTAGATAAACTGGAATTAATTCTAATTCCCACATGATGAAAAAAAGTAAAAGGTCTTGAGAAGAAAATGGACCTATTTGACCGCTATACATTGCTAACATTAGAAAATGGAATAAGCGGGAATCCTTAGTAATTGGCCGAGCCGCTAAAGTAGCTAAAGTGGTGATAAATCCTGTCAGCAAAATGGGTCCTATAGAAATTCCATCTATTCCCAATCTCCAGTAAAATTCAAAAAAATTGATCCATTTATAATCTTCTGTCAGTTGGATTAATGGATCGTCCAATTGAAAATGATAACCGAATGTATAGGTTGTTAGAAGGAGCTCTATTATACATATAAATAGAGTATACCACCGAATTACCTTATTTCCTCTATGTGGAAAAAAGAAAATTAAGGAGCCTGCTACTATTGGCAAAACTACAATTATGGTTAACCAAGGGAAATAATTCGTGATAAAAACAAGATACGCTTGGACCAGAAAAACCCGTGCTCAAAATAATTACTCAAATATCTATATTCATATTATTTTGAGCGCGGGTTTTTGTCGGTAAAGGTGAAAAAAAAAATCAAAGAAATATATTCAAGTAGAGTTTTCTGGAACGTATCAATAAGCTAGACCCATACTTCTAGTCGTTTCATGCCATAAATAAACCCGAACACTCAAAAAATCGGTTGGACAGGCGGATTCACATCTCTTACAACCGACACAGTCTTCTGTTCTTGGAGCGGAAGCAATTTGTTTAGCTTTACACCCGTCCCAAGGTATCATTTCTAATACATCTGTGGGGCAAGCTCGGACACATTGAGTACACCCTATACATGTATCATAAATCTTTACTGAGTGTGACATTGGATCTATAAATTTTTTGAACACCATAAAATTTCGATCTAGTAAACTTAGAATCATATATTTAAACACCAGATGAATCAATAAATTACCACAATTTTTTAATCCATTTACTTTTTGGCTGGCCCACGGGAAGGATCCAAGATACTTTGATTTCTTACATTTTCGTAAACATGATTCTAGATTAGATAGATTCTATCTAATCTATGCTGATTCTAATTTATGAATATTCTAATTTTGATGATTAGTACTACTTATTCAACAAATTGGATTGATTGATGCGGGTTGATTTTCTGTTACGATAAATTGATGAAACAATAGCTAGTCCAATAGCTGCTTCAGCGGCTGCAATAGCTATAACAAAAATTGAGAAAATATTTCCTTTTAATTGGCGACTATCAAAAAAATCAGAAAATGTTACAAAATTGATATTAACTGCATTCAGTATAAGTTCAAGACACATAAGAGCTCTAACCATATTTCGACTCGTGATCAATCCATAAATACCGATAGAAAATAAGTAGGCACTCAAAACAAGTACATGTTCGAGCATCATTGAATAACTCCTTATCAATTTTGATTTATTTCAATAGAATATGAACAACAATTCAACGGATTCAATTGACTAGAATAGAAAAATTACTGAAAATATATATATATATATATTGATAATAAATCGAATAAAAGATTTCTATTTTAGAAATAAAAAATCTTCAATTATTCTAATTAAAGAGAAATAGATGCAATAACATAGAGTGAGGTTTCTTTTGGATTGTTGTTGCTAATTCTATAGATTTTTTTTTTACTGGCGTGCCGTGGCTATTGCACCTATCAAAGCAACTAAAAGAATTATTGAAATGAATTCAAATGGAAGAAAAAAATCTGTTGATAAATGAATTCCAATTTGTTGACTATTACTTATCAAATCTTGCTCTATAATCTGGTTTGACCTTGTAGTCCAAATAATCCCATACCATGACGTATCCATAATAGTAGTCAGTAGTAAAATAAAAATACTTGTACAAACCAGAAAAGTAACCCCGTCTCCAACGGTCCAAAGAGTCAAATCTTTGTAATATTCTGAACCATTCATGAACATCACAGCAAATAAGATTAAAACATTTATAGCCCCCACATAAATAAGCAATTGTGCAGCAGCTACAAAATAGGAGTTTAATAGAATATAGAATAAGGATATACAAATAAGAACCAATCCCAATGAAAAGGCAGAATAAATTGGATTGGTAAATAAGACTACTCCTATAGCTCCTAATATAAGACCTAATCCCAAAAAGACTAAAAGAAAATCATGTATTGGTCCAGGCAAATCCATTATATGTAAAAAAGAGATAAATAAATCGAAATGTTTTTCATGACCTTATTGAGACACGACCAGAAAAAAAATTATTAAGACTCATAATAAATTCCTAATTAAATACTAAGAGTAAAGGGTGTAAATTAATGTGGGCCCTGTTATTGGTATTGGATTCATTTCTTTCGATCAAAACGAAATCTTAGTAATTAAAGTTTTTCTTTAATCAAGAATCCAGGGATTTACTTATTTATTTCGGGCGAATTCAAAATTGTTCGAATTGTATAATCGTCAATTACTGACATTGGTAAACGACCCAAAGCAATTTGATTATAATTCAATTCGTGACGATCATAAGTAGAAAGTTCATATTCTTCAGTCATTGATAAACAATTTGTTGGACAATACTCAACGCAGTTACCACAAAATATACAAATCCCAAAATCAATACTGTAATTAAGTAATCGTTTCTTGCGAATATCCGTTTCCAATTTCCAATCAACAACGGGTAGGTTTATAGGACATACACGAACACATACTTCACAAGCAATACATTTATCAAATTCAAAATGGATTCGACCGCGGAAACGCTCCGCGATGATTAATTTTTCATAAGGGTATTGAATAGTTACAGGTAAACGATTTGCGTGGGATAAGGTAATCATGAAACTTTGACCAATGTACCTTGCCGCTCGTACTGTTTGTTGACCATAATTCATGAATCCTGTTACCATAGGGAACATATTGTAAATATATATATTAAGAATTAAATGTTTATTTTTCTTGTTTAAGCCAAGTTATGAATATAGAATAGTATATTCCTTTATAGCGAAAAGAGTTGGAAAGATGTTGTTAATAACAGATTCCCGAGAGATATGGGTAAAAGAAATTTCCATCCAAGATTCAACAGTTGGTCCATTCTTAGCCTAGGTAAAGTCCATCTTGTTGCGATAGAAATAAACAAGAACAAATAAGTTTTAGCTAATGTAATAAAGATACCAATTGTTGCTCTAAAAACTCCATAGTTTGTGTTTATTTCAAAAAGATCAGAAACAAATAGATATGGAATAGCGAGATTCCAACCCCCCAAGTACAGAACTGTTACAAATAATGAAGAAACCAATAGGTTTAGATAAGAAGCAACGTAAAATAAACCAAATTTTATACCTGAGTATTCGGTTTGATAACCTGCCACTAATTCTTCTTCTGCTTCTGGTAAATCAAAAGGTAATCTCTCACATTCTGCTAGGGAAGAAATTAAAAAAATGATAAATCCTATGGGTTGACGCCACAAATTCCATCCCCAAAAACCATATTTTGATTGTGCCTCAACTATATCAACTGTACTTGAACTATTAGATAATCATAGTCGGTGATACCATCACTGTTACCATCGCTATTACAGAACCGTACATGAGATTTTCATCTCATACGGCTCCTTGAGGGCCATAAATAAATTTAAGGGCAGGTTGGGATTATTTTATCTCGATATGGTTATAAAATAATATACAAATAGATCCTGCGGCCCCGAATTAGACCAATTGAATTCTGTCTGTTATGTTTTAATTTATTATTTTTCCATTCTATTTTAATTTAATTCTAATAAAAAAGTAAAAAAGAAAACCATAAATAATTAGAAAAATTATTTTTGAATTCTTTAATAATAAAGAAAATCATAATAAATAAAGAATCAATAAAAAAATAAAGTACTTCTGAATTGATCTCATCCTTTTTTTAATAATTTGAATACTCATTTCAATTTTTCTTGGTTGAGTAATAACTAAATTCTTCAATAAAATACTCCTTGTAAAAATATCAATAACCTACCCTTTCACTTACGAAAAAAAATAATACATTACAGGAGTTCATGAATTCTGATACGAATTGTATATATGGAAAGAATAAAAAAGACTTTTTTTTCTATTGTAATTGTACTCTTTTCTATAATATATTTTTATTTTTTTGTTCCTATTCTTCTTTCTGTTTCTGAGAAAGAGGGGATTTACAAAAGAAAAGGGGATTATTTCGTTTCCAATAGTCATTTAGTTAATCGGCGGATAGGGGTATACTCTGGATCGGAATCGTGGGGAGTACTGCCTGATCATTTCTACAAATTTAAAGCCCCAATTAGTACTTTTTCTATATTGTGCGATTATGCGAAAAATCCCTTTTGGGATAATTTACACAATCTCCATTACTAATCCTTTGTGTACCTTGGTGTTTCTAACCATCCGCTCATTTTTGTTCAATCGCCCATTATGGTAATACATGTATGTATGAAAATACATACAAACAATAACGAAAACTTAATATGGTTGATCTTTTGAGCCCGCTTCAAGTCAGGATGACTAATCAACCAATCTTGGGGGAACGGTATCTTCTGCTTATGTTTATTTCCGCTCAACGCTCTAATTCTTATACATAGAAAATGAGACTCAAAATTTGAACTACTTATTTCTATATAAGCTATAAGTCGTTTTTTTTTCACTCATATAACTATTTGGTTTAGTTCATCAATCTGAATAATGAATAAAAAAATCTACTCAAGTCGTTCTGTCTCTTTTTAGAAAGGAGGGAATGTAGAAAATTTCATGTCTCAACGAATCGCACGTAGAGATATTGATAACACACATAAAGTTAATGGTATTTCATAACTAATCGATTGAGCAGCAGCTCGTAGACCACCTAAAAAGGAATATTTATTATTTGATCCGTACCCTGATATAAGAAGTCCAATGGGGGCTATACTTGAAATGGCAATCCATAAAAAAACACCAATGTTTAGATCCGCTAAAACAAGACGATAGCCAAAAGGAACTACCAAATAGCTTAATAAAATGGATATAACTGCTATGGATGGTCCGATACTGAACAAACGCGTATTTCCTCTAGATGGAAGAAGGTTTTCTTTGAAAAGAAGTTTTGTACCATCTGCTAGAGCTTGAAGAACCCCCAAGGGGCCAGCGTATTCGGGTCCGATACGTTGTTGTATCCCTGCAGAGATTTCTCTTTCTAACCATACAATTACCAGTACACCTATTGTGATTCCCAATACAAGAGTCAAAATGGGAATAATAACCCATATAATTCCATAGACCTCTTTAAAAAATTCCAATCTAGAAAAAGAATTGATATCTTGTACTTCTGTTATATCAATTATCATTTTAACGATCAACTTCTCCCATAATGATATCTATGCTACCCAGTATCGTCATAATATCAGCCAATTTCATTCTTTTAACTAACTGGGGAAGAATTTGTAAGTTGATAAAACCCGGCGGTCGAATTTTCCACCGCCAAGGAAAACCACTCTGATCTCCTATCAAAAAAATTCCCAATTCCCCCTTTGGTGCTTCAACTCTCACATAGAGTTCTTGTTTAGGCAATTCAAATGCCGGAGAAGGTTTTTTACTAATAAATCGATATTGAAAATCATTCCATTCTGGATTCTTGTCTCTATCTAAGTATCTGATTTCTAAATTCTCATAGGGTCCTCCTGGAATTCCTTCCAGGGCCTGTTGAATAATTTTTATGGATTCTATCATTTCACCAATTCGGACTAGATAACGAGCCAATGAATCCCCCTCTTTTTGCCACTGTACTTCCCAATCAAATTCGTCGTAACATTCATAATTATCAACTTTACGAAGATCCCACTGTATTCCGGAAGCTCGCAACATTGGTCCAGATAAACCCCAATTTATTACTTCCTCTCTACCAATAGTGCCTACTCCTTCAACTCGTTCTAAAAAAACAGGATTTCGTGTAATAAGTTTTTGATAGTCAGCAACTCCTGTTAAAAAATAATCGCAAAAATCCAAACATTTATCTATCCATCCATGAGGTAAATCAGCCGCTACCCCTCCTATACGAAAAAAATTATGCATCATTCGCATACCAGTGGCAGCTTCGAATAGATCATATATTAATTCTCTTTCTTTAAAAATATAGAAAAAGGGAGTTTGTGCACCAATATCTGCCATAAAAGGACCAAGCCATAATAGGTGAGAGGCTATACGACTCAACTCCAACATAATTACTCTGATATAGCTAGCTCTTTTAGGTATTTGAATATTTCCCAACTGTTCCGGTCCATTTACAGTTATTGCTTCTGTGAACATAGTAGCTAAATAATCCCAACGTGTTACATAAGGCAGGTATTGTATAATTGTTCGGTTTTCCGCAATTTTTTCCATTCCTCGGTGTAAATAGCCCAAAATTGGTTCACAATCAACAACATCTTCACCATCTAGGGTAACGATGAGTCGAAGAACACCGTGCATTGATGGGTGATGGGGGCCCATATTTACTATCATGAGGTCTTTTCTTGTAGCCGGTATATTCATAGGTTTTTCCTCGATTCATTCTTCCATGAATTGTTGAAAACGAAAAGAAAAGGGTTCATTAAAATTCAAAACCGAATAAATCAAATAATGTAAAATTCTTTTTAAAATTAACGAGTTTTGAATTCCCGAATACCCAACTGATTAATTAATTCTTTATAGTGCATTCTATTTTTCTTTGACAAATAAGACAACAGCCGTTGCCGTTTTCCCAAAATTTTGCGCAGACCTCTCTGAGATAAATAGTCTTTTCTGTGCAATTCCAAATGTGAAGAGAGTTTTCGTATCCTATTGGTGAGGTTGAGTATTTGAAATTCAACAGAACCCCTGTTTTCTTCTTTTTCTTCTTGTGAAATAACTGAGATGAATGAATTTTTGACCATAAATTTAAATTTTCTACCCTCCCCTTCCCATGCTTATATATATTTTTATTGATCAATAATAATAATGCCATTCATTTTAATTGGGTATACACAATAATCTTCGTTTTGTTAAAAATTCAAAATTATATCAAATAAAATGAATCAATCCTATTTTCATTTTCAAATTGAATTCAATATAGATATATAAAAAGAGAAAGATGGCTTTCTGCACTCACAAAAGAAAAAAGAAAAAGTAAGAACTAAAATTATAAGATTTTATTCATTATTTATTTATAAGTCTAATTGATATGTTATCGAATCATGTATTAAGAATACAATGTAAGAGTAAGATAACGAATGTGTATATATTTTTGTCTTCATAGATCGCCGTATAAAAATATAGGAAAATTTTACATTAAGGAATTATCAATCGCGGGTACATATGTATCCTTATCATACTGAAACGACTACCATTATTGGTATCAAACCAATAGCGATTCATACAAGCTAAATCCTCTAATCGGAAATTCGGCCAAAGAAAGAACTTCAATTTAATTAGTTTTTTTTTATCTTTTTTGCTTTTATCCCAAGCCTGACTGTTTATCTTTTTCCCATTACAAAATGCTGCATTTCTAGACATACAATTTTGATTCTTAGAATTGAAATAAATTAGAATTCTCAACTTTCTTCGACGTCTGTGGGATAAAAGATTTTCAGGAACAAACAAATCATAAAGATTTGTGTCTCTATTTCCAGCCATCTTTTGATGTTTTGCAATGAATTTGGATGAAGTCTTCTTATCAACATGGCTCTTTTCTAGGTACTTTTGAATAATTTCATGTTTACTCTTATGAACTAACGAAATACCTATGGTTTGATACACAAAAAATTGTCCTTCATTTTTTATAGACAGACGAACCGGTTCGATAATCAAAATTCCCTCTTTCACCAATTCTGTAAAAGTTAATTTTTTCTGAATCATTAGAATATCCAGACTCATTTCCCCCCTTTGAATAGAGGATATAGTGATTTCTTGTGGATTTATCAGTCTAAGCAGGAGACAATACACTTTAACGTTATTCATTATTTTTTGATTGAAAATACCACCCCATTTCAATTGAAAACGTAAATACTTTTTTAGGAAGAAATTCAACTCTGCTTCTGTGTTATTTCTATATTGTTTTTTATTTTTATCTTTTTTGATCTTTGATCCGGCATAATTTTCTGCGACTTCTTTTTCTGGGTTGGGTAGAGATGAGTCAAAATCTGCTTGGCCTATGGATTCTGTTTCGGATTCTTTTTCTCCTTGGTTTATGTTTTCTAATTCGATAGATTTTTTTTTATTTCCCGTGATACTTTTATTTTCACTAGCATTTTCATATATTTTCAAATTTAAAAGAAGTAATTTGATTGGTATAGCCCAGGGTTTAATCTTATACACATTATAAAGTATCACAAATTCTGGGAAGAACCAAAGTTCCAGATTTGATATGGGACAACTTAGTATTTCATTATTCATTCCCATCCAATCCAAAAGTTTTTTTTTTTTATTGGGTAGATTTATTTTTGGATTTTGATGAATTGTAAGATAAAAAAGACTTTTATTATTGATTTTCTCAATTATTTGAGAACTGTTAATCCAACTTTTACTTTTATTGGTCTTAGTATATTTCTGACTATTCATGTCAGGATCAATATTGATCCAGGTCTCAATATCGACCTTTTTTGTAAGACAAAAACGAAGAGTTATCCAATCAAAATACTTTCTATCCTTATTTTTTTCTATATCTAGAATATCATCTTCGAATAGATAATTATTGATAGGAATACCCTCTAGCATATTATCTAATTTTTGTTTCTGTTCGCTGTAATTATAAAAAATTTCTTGATTCTTATTTGTCTGGAATGGTAATCCATAAATAGACGAGTTCTTCTTATCTTCATAATTAATAGATTCATATGATATAAATTGATATGATAAACGATCATATTTATATTGTTTTTTATAATTTTCTTTTTGATTCCATAATGAATCCGCCTTAAAATTATTCTTTTTTTCTTGGTTAATAAAGTTGTTTTTTTCATATGAATCATATTTGTTTAAATATTGACTTTTTTCTATAGAGTGTTGATTAACTCTATTTATCCACTTTTTGGAGATTAATCTAGACCATCTAATCGTAGATAAATTATATTGATAATGACTATTTAACCAATTTTTCCATTGATTCGTTCCCGAATTATGAATGTTCTTATGTCTTAATTCGGAGTGAAATATTTCGTGCGGTACAACAAAATAATTCTTTATTTCGTTTTTAATAAAATGGGATGATCCATTATATTCAAAGGCTGATCTTAACTTATATAAGTATGAGTTAAAAACCGGAGGTTGTGATAATTTGTAAAATACATATGCTTGTGACAAGTAGGATAAATCAAAAAGGGTTTGTGATCTATTATTATTAATATTATAAAGATTACAAAGTGACTTTTTTATAGTCGAAATAAAGTGAATTATACTTTGATTTCTTTTCTCCATTCTTTCTTTATTTTTTTCATTATTGTAAATATATTTATTAAGAATTTGATTTGTTGATTCATAAAAAAGTTGTGCATCGATCCTAGGAATATTTATGATACCTAAAAAGATATCTATATATATCTTTTCAATAAACATTTTTATAAAAAAATAGAATTTACGAATTACTCGCGCATTTTTTCTTTTTAATATTTTAAAAATATTTTTTGGCAGTTCTAATTTTTTATCATAACAACCCATTTTGTTAGAACTAATATCTGAAGTTAAAACTCTCTTTTTATTGTCTTTTGTAATTTTTTGTATTTGATTTATGACTGTGCTTGCTCTATTAGTCAGATTTTTTATTTTTTTTTTTTTTAATGAAAAATTTGTCCAATCCATAGATTGAATTTGAATGGACAATTCATGAATTGGCTCATTGATGATTATTGAATCTTTTTTGTTTTCATTGAATTCATATATTTTTTTCAATCCAAAAATGGGATTTAGTTTTATGAATTCTTTTCTTATTTCTTTTAGAAATAGAATTTCTTTAATAACCCATTTTTTTATTTCTTTTGAGATATTTAGAAAAAATTTTGTTATTTCTTTTAAAAAACTTAGAACTAGAAAACCTTTTCTTTTCCATTTTATAATTTTTTTTTTTAATTCTTTAAAAATAGGTTCAAAAAATGAAAATTTTTTTCGGGGAGAACCAAAAGGAAGTTCAGTTTCCTTTCCCCAAACTGTTAAAAAACAAAAATCATTTTTTTGTTTTTTATTTTTTGTTGTATCCTTATAAGTTTCTTCTGATTTCAATTTATGCCAAGGTTTCAGGTGAAAGGGATATAATATTTTTATCTGAATACCGTCTGTTAACCAATTGTTTGGAAATTCTTTTTCTGATAACAGAACGCCATTATAAGTACATTTAACATGCATTTCTCTATTCCAATCCTTAAAATCCTCGGACCATTCGGGAAATTGAAAGAATAGCATACGGACGCTATTTTTAACTATTATCAATGACGGTAATACAACATATTTTCTAAAAATAGAGTGAGTTACTAATAGAAGACCTCTTAGTACTTGAGCAAATAGAAAACTATCCCAGGCTTCTGCTATTTCTATGCGTGTTTTCTCTCTTTTTTTGCCGTTTTCTATTTTGTTCTCGTCTTGTTTTTTTTCACTTTCTTCTATCTTTCTTTCCGTATAATCAAAATTTTTAAATTCTTTTTTTTTCCCTATTCCCTTTTTAAAAAAGATTTTCATCGGTTCGGAGGTATCAAAAGAAAAAAGAACGTCTTTGTCTATTCTGTCCAAAAAAAGGGGGGAATGTACATTTGCTTCAAAAAGGTTCCAAATAAATGTTTTGCGTCTTTGTGCGCGCATGGAACCCTTGATTATATCTCGACGAAAATCTGATTGTTGGGAATAACGTATCAAAGCCAATTCTTTTTTTTGATCAGTATTATTAGTATCTTTGGTAGTCGTATAAGCATCGTTTTTTTCTAGGTTGTCAGTAAAAATAACTACACGTTTGAATTTTCTTAACCGAATCTCATGATTCTTTACCGCATTTTCCTCATTTTCTCTTTCCTTTTGTTCTAAGTCGTTTTTTAATTTATATGACCATCGAGGAACTTTTTTACTTATTTCTGTTATTCCAATATATTTTTTAGGATCAGTTATAACTCTATCAAATATAAATTTAAAATATTTTTTTTGATTTTCTGAATCAATTCTTACCTGTTCAGGAAGTAACGAATGCTCTTTAAAAAGAAAACTTGATTTGTCAGTAAATTCGTTGATTAAGTTAAAAAAATAAGTAATTTCTGTTTCTAATGATTTTTTATCAAATGGACTCTTTTTTTGTTCAATTTCCAAGTAATTAATAATAAGAAGGATTCCGTGAATTTTATTTATCCAAAAACTTTCTATATAATTTTCCATATAAATTCCATTTGTGATTGAAGATGAAAACGCTTTTTTTATTCGACCCCGATAGGGTCCCTTCAATAGAGGATCGTATATTTTTTGTAAATATTTGTTTTTGATATTATCATTACAGAATCGAGTCCTTTTTTCAAGTATACCTGGAAGAAAGGATCTTCCATTTATAGTTTGGTCTAGTGCTTTATCTAGATTTTTGATTCTATTTATAATTTTTTTGGTCACGTTTTTTCTTTTTTGTTCATTGCTATAACTCCAATTATTATCTAATTCTTTAGAGGAAGGTTTTTCTATTGTGAATATAGACATTTTTTTTTCTAGCATTTCAAAAAAAGTTGACAAACTGGGGGGGTATGTAAAAGATATTCGTTCTTTTCCATCACTTTGACATGTATAAAAAAAATATTGTGACATTTCATTTCTTACAGCGTTTTCAAATCGATTGTTTTTTATATACCGTAATGGCCGATTCCATCGTTTATAGTCAAAAAGAATAGTCACAAGAGGTTTTTCAAACCAGAGGATATCTTTTTTTGCTTTAAATATTTCTGACTTCGAATTTTCTTGATTCCCATCCACATTCAGATAATAAGTTTCATAAACGGGTTTCTTTTGATAGCGTGTGTCTTTAAAGTGAAATTCATCCTTTGTTTTTTCCTTTCCATTCACTCGGATCTCTTTGGTTTCATCGATTTTGTTCGGATCCTCCTTTTCTTCCGAAAAAAGGGAAGGAGAAGGATCTTCTTCAGTGGATCCCTCTTGTTCCTGTTTAGTCTCCTTCGTTTCTGAAGTTGTTTCTATTTCTACATCTGTTTCTTCCTCACTTTCCCCCCTTTCTTCCGTTTTTGAGGTTTCTTTCAGTTTTTTAGTAATAATGGGGGACGGTATTCTGCCTAAATAGTAGACACAGGTAATAAATAAGAGAATACTAAAGATTCGAGCCATAGAATTTCTCAATTCTGACACAAGGTACTTATTAGATCTAATAAGTACATTAGATCTAATAGAATGATTTTGCTGTATCCAGACTAATACCAATCCAACCCATTTCATGAATAAAATGTGACCAATTAACCAACCAACAAAACTACTTGTTACAAATAACATCTTGTTGTTGCATCGAAACATATAAATGTTGACTAATCTGACTAACATTGAACTTGGTAAAATGAAATGGTTGAATAATTGAAAAATGAGATTATTCAGGAATACACATTGAATGCTAAGATTACGCATTGAATTTCTGTTAGTAGATCCATAATCAAAAAAGTGTTTGTGATTGTTCCAGAAGAAATGAAACAAAAGATACGGTAGAGCTAGGACAGTTATTGTATGAGGTCTACCCAATGCTAGATGCAGAGGCACATAATAGATCGATATGAACATCATGAGCTGTCCCGTAATAAAACCGGTTGTTGCTGATACTTTCTTCTCCGTTCCTTCTTCCATAACGCGAGCTCGGAGAAGGAAGAGATAAGAGGGC